AATTTTTATGAAATACAAGATGCTTACTAAATGATAAAAATACGAAACAAATGCACACAACCCCAGATATTCAAGGAATATACATACATTCTCTTATGGATAAGACAAAGTAATTGAAGTTAAATCAGCCAGAATAATAATATAGGAAATCTCATTCCTTTATTATTATGGATCGAATGGATAACAAAATTCACAACAATAATGCAGGGATTCAAAAAAATTAGGGTAAGGATTCATTCAGATTGTAAATTGGGAACGTTTCCTATGAGCCAATAAGATGAACTAAAAAAGTTCTGCATCATGAACTATGTAACGTACACATCAATATCCATTATATTGCCGTATATTGCCGCTAAAAAGAGAGTAACATTAAAGGAGATGAAGAGAATAAATCGAGATATAAAAAAAATACGTATCTATTCCCCATATTTGCATTTTAATGAATATGGGGAATAGATACTTGTACAAATTCATCATGTGCCAGGAACCAGATTTGAACTGGTGACACGAGGATTTTCAGTCCTCTGCTCTACCAGCTGAGCTATCCCGACCATTCTTGGCGCATCATCTTAATTTTATGAGATTACTTAAGTATATGTCAATGACTCTATGTCAACAAAAAAAAAAAGACGACGAAAAAAAATATAAGACTTTGTAAATTTCAGTAGGAGTAATGATCATGTAGTGTTAATCATTCATATGAGGATTCGTTCCTCAAGGATAAGATGCTCATTTGTACGTTTATAAAAAAAAGAATATTGTACGTGTATCATATATATCATTATATATTCCAAATATATTCTAAGACTTGGGATTGTGATCAGAAAAAGAAATAAAAAAAAAGGATCCATTTATGAAAAAAATATACTGAATAAAACGCATAACATAAGACACATAACGAATTTTTAAAAAGAGCATATAGTAAAAAGAATTATAGAGTTAAGCGATCCTTTTGGGGATAGAGGGACTTGAACCCTCACGATTTCTTAAGTCGACGGATTTTCCTCTTACTATAAATTTCATTGTTGTCAGTATTGACATGTAGAATGGGACTCTCTCTTTATTCTCGTCCGATTAATCAGTTCTTCAAAAGATCTATCAGACTATGATGGAGTGAATGATTTGATCAGTGAATATTAAATTCTTTCTTCAACTTGGAATTGATTTGATTCACATCTTTCAATTGTGATATAACGATTCACAAATAGAAATTGGGAGTCTTCATTAATCAATTGAAATAATATTTCAGTACAAATACGTATATATATCCTTCTTTTAAATTTCGATGGAAGGATTCCTTTCCTAACACGAAAGGAAATATCGTCAACCCCATTTGTTAGAACAGCTTCCATTGAGTCTCTGCACCTATCCTTTTTTATTCTCGTTTTCGTAACTTTTCTTTACTTTCAGAAAACGGGATTTGGCTCAGGATTGCCCATTGTTAATTCCCGGGTTTCTCTGAATTTGAAAGTTATCACTTGGTACGTTTCCATACCAAGGCTCAATCCAATTAAGTCCGTAGCGTCTACCAATTTCGCCATACCCCCTTTTTTCTTTGAGATTAGGATCTCATTAGGATGCTTTTTTTTTTTTCATTTATTATTTTTTCATCTATATCGGATCGGATACCCATATTTTGTCGAATCTGAAATGATTTTATTATTTCTATATTCGCAATTCAATATACATAGATATATACCACATATATATATATCTTTTTTATATACCCCCCCTTCTATAAATTTTCATGCAATTTGAAATACTCAACGGTCGATTTTTTTTTCTTAGTCTTAGATTTTGTTTTGACCTTTCCGAATGAGAATAAGGGAATCTTTCATTATGATCTGGATTGGGCCTTTATCTTTCTTTCATTTTTTATCTTTTTTACTTAGAGCGGACAGACCCAGACCCTATACTATATACCATAAATAAAAAAACCTAACTAAAAAAACGAAAATGGAAATATCTTTTTTATTCAAATTCCATTAAGAATATATTTCTTAATTTAGAATAGCTATAACTAATCTAATGGCTATAAATAATCATTCTATTAATTTCGAATTAGACATTCATTTAGTAATTCGAATATCTTTTCGATTCTATCTAATTCTAATGAAATAAATATTTTCTAATGAAATAAAGATTCGATAAAAATATCGAATTTCGAATTCTATTCTATAATAGAATTCACCTTGAAAATCCAATTTTTTAGAATTCGAATGTATAAATTGTCTAAATACATTATAGATATTGAATCTTAATGTATAATAATATTGTAATTCAAATTACTGTTTAATGTAATCGAATTTTATATTTTATTCATTATAAAAAAAAAATGAGAATCCCCATTTTTTTTTTTGAATATTAATAATATTCAAAATAGAATTCTATAATTCTAAAAATATAAGATATTCTCTAAGATAATATATATATAATAAAATATATATATAATAATATATATATAATAAGATAATATATATATAATAAGATAAAAAAATGA